ACAGAAGTCTACAGATATCACGTATTATGATAATAGTGAGGAAATATGGGACAAAAAATAAATCCACTTGGTTTCCGACTTGGTATAACCCAAAGTCATTATTCCCTTTGGTTTTCACAACCAAAAAATTATTCAGAGGGTCTACAAGAGGATCATAAAATACGAAACTGGATCAAAAATTATGTACAAAAGACAATGAGAATATCCTCAGGTGTAGAGGGAATTGCACGTATAGAGATTCAAAAAAGAATCGATTTGATACAAATAGAAATATATATGGGATTTCCAAAATTATTAATTGAAAATAAACCACGAGGGGTTGAAGAATTGCAGATGAGTCTTCAAAAAGAGTTTAACTGTGTGAATAGAAAATTGAACATTTCGATCATACGAATTCCAAAACCTTATGGAAACTCTACTATTCTTGCCGAATTTATAGCTGGACAATTAAAAAATCGAGTTTCATTTCGAAAAGCAATGAAGAAGGCTATTGAATTAACTGAGCAAGCGGATACAAAAGGAATTCAAATACAAATTTCGGGACGTATAGATGGAAAAGAAATTGCACGTGTTGAATGGATTAGAGAAGGCAGGGTTCCACTACAAACCATTCGAGCAAAAATTGATTATTGTTCTTATACAGTTCGAACTATCTATGGGGTATTAGGTATCAAAATTTGGATATTCATAGATGAGGAATAACAAAACTTTATTCATCTTTTATACTTAATCCAATTTTTTTAATAGAACAACAAAAAAAAATAAGAGCAATTGAGATTTTTTATTATATTTTAATTCTATAAGGTTGAATAAAAAATTCAATTGATATTTTATAAAATTGCTATGCTTAGTGTGTGACTCGTTAATTAGGGTTAGTATTAAACCAGACGACTAAGCCATAATCATAATATGAGCTAATTAGTCTATAACTAAACCAAATAAAAAAAAAAACGAATAAGTAACTCATCACTTCGCATTATCTGGATCTACAAAAATAGTCAAAATATGATAAAGCAATCATATTCTTGTAGCACTAAAAATTTTAATAAACAAAAAAAAAAATAAATCTGATTCAAAATTGTGAAGAAAACGATATATGAAAAATATAGATAAATGGAAGGGTGAAAGAAATTAAATAAATATTAATGATATAGGATTCCATCATGTAAGGTCTACCAATTATCTCATAAGATGCAATGTAATAAAGCATTACTAGTGAATTACTCATAATTCATTTGTTTCTAAAACAACTTTAATAAAGAGCCTGAAGCCAATAAAGACTGATAAAACTGTGACTTAAGAATAAATTAATTAATATAATAATAATAATTAATAAAAAAGCTCCATTGTAAAATTTAGGCCTAACCATTAAGCAAGAAGCGATGAGAACGATGGAACCTATGAATTGAACATAATAAATTTTTTGTGAAAATAACTTCTATTGATTCATCGGGCAGGATGGCGGAATAAACCGGTAAACGATGCATCTATTTTTGTAAATTATGCGAAAAGCATACAATTAAAATAGATATTACCATAGTCAGAGTAAATATTCGCCTGCGAAAACTGAATTTACTTAAAGTATAAGTATTAAAATAAAAAAGTATTAATTTATTGTTAATTTAATCCAATCTGATAAATAAAAAATGTATAACTTACTAACATTTTTTATTTTTTATTTTATTTTTTTTTTAGTAATATTCGCGAGGAGCTGGATGAGAAGAAACTCTCATATCCAGTTCTGTAGTAGAGATGACATCAATAAAAAATCATCAACTATAACCCAAAAAGAACCAGATTCCGTAAACAACATAGAGGAAGATTGAAGGGTATATCTTATAGGGGTAATAATATTTGCTTTGGTAAATATGCTCTTCAAGCACTTGAACCCGCTTGGATCACATCTAGACAAATAGAAGCCGGACGACGAGCAATGTCACGAAATGCGCGTCGTGGCGGAAAAATATGGATACGTATATTTCCGGATAAACCTGTTACAGTACGACCTACCGAAACACGTATGGGTTCCGGTAAAGGATCTCCTGAATATTGGGTAGCTATTGTCAAACCAGGAAGAATACTTTATGAAATTGGTGGAGTAACAGAAACAATAGCCAGAAAAGCAATTTCAATAGCAGCGTCAAAAATGCCTATACAAACCCAATTCATTAGTTTAGTCGTATAAATTTAAACTAATCGAAATAACTTTTTTTTTAATGAAAAACAATATATATGTATATATTGTTTTTCATTAAAAAAAGTTATTTTTTCTTCGTACTTCGCACTGACATTGATAAAAAAAAAAAAAAAAATGATATGATCCAACCTCAGACCTATTTGAATGTAGCAGATAATAGTGGAGCTCGCAAATTGATGTGTATTAGAATCCTAAATGCAAGCAATCGTCGACATGCTCATATTGGTGACGTTATTATTGCTGTGATCAAGGACGCAGTACCAAATATGCCCCTAGAAAAATCAGAAGTGGTAAGAGCTGTAATTGTGCGTACCTGTAAAGAATTTAAACGTGACAATGGTATGATAATACGGTATGATGACAATGCTGCAGTTGTCATTGATCAAGAAGGGAATCCAAAAGGAACTCGAGTTTTTGGTGCCATTGCCCGCGAATTGAGACAGTTAAATTTTACTAAAATAGTTTCACTAGCTCCCGAAGTATTATAACACAATATTATAATCGAATAATAGGTTTATATTATATAAAAGGATTTCTATTATATAAAAAAAGTAAAAAAGGAGGAGAGTTAACGAAAATTAATTAGTCGATTGAATATTAATTAGTTTAGTATTTTAAATTACTAAAAAATAACTAATTCAAAAATTAAAAAAGTTATAGTAAAAAATAATATGTTGATTATATCAAAATTCGGAGGAAATGTTCATAATGGGTAGGGATACTATTGCTGACATAATAACCTCTATACGAAATGCTGACATAAATGTAAAAAGAGTGGTTCGAATAGACTCGACTAATATCACTGACGACATTGTTAAAATACTTTTAAGAGAAGGTTTTATCGAAAATGTGAGGAAACATCGGGAAAATAACAAAGATTTTTTGGTTTTAACCCTTCGGCATAGACGGAATAATAAAAGGCCATATAGAAACCTTTTAAATTTAAAACGTATAAGTCGACCTGGTCTACGAATATATTCAAACTATCAAATGATCCCGAAAATTTTAGGTGGAATCGGAATTGTAATTATTTCTACTTCTCGGGGTATAATGACAGATCGCGAGGCTCGACAAGAACGAATCGGCGGAGAACTGTTGTGTTCTATATGGTAATACTGCTTTTATCCGAATTGGATACAAAACTTATTAGTTGTGACAAAAAAAAGATAAAATACGGGTTGTATAATATCCTTCCTCCTATATTAGTTACTACTTCAAGGAGGTTTTAACGAGAATGAAAGAACAAAAATGGATTCATGAGGGTTTAATTACTGAATCACTTCCCAATGGCATGTTTCGAGTTCGATTAGACAATGAAGACATCATTTTAGGTTATGTTTCAGGAAAGATTCGACGTAGCTTTATACGGATCTTAACAGGCGATAGAGTAAAAATTGAAGTAAGTCGTTATGATTCAACCAGAGGACGTATAATTTATCGACTCCGGAACAAGGATTCGAAAGATTAGATTAGTTAGTTTACATTACGTAGGAATAAAATGATAGATTTTAAATTGTAAAAAAAAAAAAAATTCTTCACATAAATAAAATAGATTCGGAATTAAAGTAAGGAATATTAAATATGAAAATAAGGGCTTCTGTTCGAAAAATTTGTGAAAAATGTCGCTTAATTCGTAGAAGGGGACGAATTATAGTAATTTGCTCTAATCCGAGACATAAACAAAGACAAGGATAAGACTTCGAAAAGACACACAAAAAACTCAAGAATTAGTTTTTGATATAAAATGGATATATCCATAGATTTCTGACTCATATTTATAAGATGATACAATATGGCAAAAAATATACCGAGAATTGGTGCACGTAAAAATGCATCACGTAAGAATACTCGTAGAATACCAAAAGGGGTTATTCATGTTCAAGCTAGTTTCAATAATACTATTGTTACGGTTACAGATGTACGGGGTCGTGTAGTTTCTTGGTCTTCTGCCGGTACTTGTGGGTTCAGGGGTACAAGAAGAGGAACTCCATTTGCCGCTCAAACAGCAGCCGGGAATGCTATTCGGACCGTAGTAGACCAAGGTATGCAACGAGCAGAAGTAATGATAAATGGTCCTGGTCTTGGGCGAGACGCAGCATTACGAGCTATTCGTAGAAGTGGTATACTATTAACTTTTGTACGGGATGTAACTCCTATGCCACATAATGGTTGTCGACCCCCTAAAAAAAGACGTGTGTAGACATAAGAAGATAGTTCAAGAGAAATAAACGATTCAATGATTTGATCAAATAATATTACTATGGTTCGAGATAAAGTAACAGTATCTACTCGGACACTACAGTGGAAATGTGTTGAATCAAGAGCAGACAGTGACCGTCTTTATTATGGACGGTTTATTTTGTCTCCACTTATGAAAGGTCAAGCGGATACTATAGGTATCGCAATTAGAAGAGCTTTACTTGGAGAAATCGAAGAAACATGTATTACACGTGCAAAATTTGATAAAATACCACACGAATATTCTACCATAGTAGGCATTCAAGAATCTGTACATGAAATTTTAATGAATTTGAAAGAAATTGTATTAAGAAGTAATCTATATGGAACTTGTAACGCGTATATTTGTGTGAAAGGACCTAAAAATGTAACTGCTCAAGATATCATATTACCACCTTATGTAGAAATTGTTGATACTAAACAGTATATTGCTACCTTGACAGAACCAATTGATTTTTCAATTGAATTAAAAATTGAGAAGAATCGCGGTTATCATATAAAAAGTCCAAAAAACTTTCAAGACGGAAGTTACATGATCGATGCCATATTTATGCCTGTTCGAAAT